TAATAAACTAAAATTCTTATTAATTCCTTTTGAAGACCCCTTACCCCATAGAGATATGGAATAGAAAGAAGTATTTTGATTGCCACTATAATTTTGAAAATGAACATTTAAATGACCTTCAAACGTAAGTAAATAGATGCGAAACATATAAAATGCGGTTAATCCTGCGGTAGCCCAAGCTATTATTGCGAAAATTGGCGAATACAACCAACTATCATTAAGAATTTCATCTTTTGACCAAAAACAAGCAAGAGGCGGAATACCACAAAGAGAAAGTGTACCTAATAAAAAAGAGGTTTTAGTAATCGGTACATGTTTTGTTAAACCACCCATAAAAACCATATTCTGACTTTTATCCGGAGAATAGCCAACAACAGTTTCCATTGAATGAATAATGGACCCAGACCCTAAAAATAATAATGCTTTGGAATAAGCATGAGTAATCAAATGAAATAAAGCACTTCGATAAGACCCCATTCCTAGAGCTAACATCATATAACCCAATTGAGACATTGTCGAATAGGCTAAACCCCTTTTAATGTCTTTTTGAGCAAGAGCTAAAGTAGCTCCTAATAATAATGTGATTATGCCTATCAACGAGATTAAATTCATTATATAGGGTATAACCATGAAAAGAGGGAGAAGGCGAGCTACAAGAAAGATCCCCGCTGCTACCATAGTAGCAGCGTGTATAAGAGCCGAAATAGGAGTGGGTCCCTCCATAGCATCGGGTAACCACACATGAAGGGGAAATTGTGCAGATTTAGCAACTGCACCGGTAAATAATAAAGCAGCACACAAAATAACAAAGGAAAAGTTGACTTCATTATTATAAATCAAGTTATTGAGTATTTCGAATAAATCCTGAAATTCAAAACTACCTGTTATACAATAAAACCCTAAAATTCCTAATAATAAACCAAAATCCCCTACACGATTAGTTACAAATGCTTTTTGACAAGCATTTGCTGCAGGAGGTCGCGTAAACCAAAACCCTATTAATAGATAGGAACACATTCCAACTAATTCCCAAAAAAAATAAATTTGTATCAAATTTGAACTAGTAACTAATCCCAACATGGAAGTACTGAAAAAACTCATATAAGCAAAAAATCTCAAGTATCCTTGATCGTGAGCCATATAATTATCACTATAAATAAGAACCATGATTCCAACAGTAGTGATTAACATTGACATAATAGAAGTAAGTGGATCGATCAAGCAGCCAAATTCTAAAGAAAAATCATTATCGAGTGTCCAAGACCATACATATTGGTGGATAGAACTGCTATTTATTTGCTGAATAGACAGATTAATTGAAAAAATCATGACTATACTTAACAATAAGATACTTGGAAAAGCCCACATACGACGAAGATTTTTCGTTGCTGTCGGAAAAAGAAGAAGTCCCACTCCTATTAACATAGGAATTGGAAGTGGAACAAAAGGTAAAATCCACCCATATTGATATGTCTGTTGCATAAAAAAATTGAAATTCGTAATTAAATTTTTCCGATTTATCGGACCTTACTTCTTTTGAAAGGAGTCAATAAAAAAATGAAAATATGCACTAAGCTTAACCTAACTTAAATATAAAAATGAAAAATTTTTCTTTCTTTTTACTTATTCTTTCTCTTTCTGAATTTCTTCTAAATATTTCAAATATTCAAATCAAGAAGTTACAATTGGTCAAATCATATAAAAGACAAAGATTAATTATGAGTCTCCTTCGAATTTGAAAATGCAAGTCAAATTTTGACAAGTTACTAAAAATATTCTTCTTGTTTTTTATTTTTTAGAAAAATTTTATGCGATTTTACCATATCGTTCATATTCCATTCTTTTAGAATTTTAGAAAAAAAATTATCTAGAAAAGCGCAGATTTTTTTAAACAATAGATGTCTTTCACATCCAGCTATACCAATGAGTAATCTCTTAATTTTTATTTAAATGGCAGTTCCAAAAAAACGTACTTCTGCATCAAAAAAGCGTATTCGTAAAAATTTTTGGAAAAGGAAAGGCTATTGGTCAGCGTTAAAAGCGTTTTCTTTAGGGAAATCTCTTTCTACCGGGATTTCAAAAAGTTTTTTTGTGCGACAAACAAATAAAATAAAAAAATAAGTTATTAAGAAATAAAACAGAACACCTTATAAAAATATAAATTGACCTGACTTAAAAATTAAATTCTTCCGTTTCAAAAAGACAATTCTCAAATTCCATTTCCTGTTGAATTAATTCATAGGAAATGGAATTCTTCTGTTTTACTTTTACTTTAAACCGAATTTAAACAAAGTCTTTTTTTTTTAACAAAAAAACACAAGATACTCACTTTCTTTTTAATATATTTTCTTTCCAGAATAGGAGTCTTATTTCCCCCAGCAACTTATTTGTACTATAAAAGATTTTTTTTGCACAACTTTCTTACTTTTCTTTTGGATTTTCTGTAAATTCTTATATAGAATAGAGCCCATATATCTCTGGCCATCAATTCACGCAAAAACACTTAGTGTAAATTTTATGGATAAATATGTGTGAATTTTGAATAATCTAAAATAGGTTTTTTGTTCATTGATAAAACTTATTTTTTGGTTGTACTTTTTAAAATTAAATAAATCAAAAACATTTAATTTAAAAAATGTTTTTTAGAGGAAAGGTTCTATCCCTTAATTGATAGTAAGACTTTTTGGTTTTACAAGAATTCAAGTAAAGAAGATTCTCAAATACACAATAAAACTAAAACCCTAAACTAAAATAATGAACGTTCAAGGACATATTTGAACAGATTTTATTCATTGATTTGAATCTTTCCTGAAAATATTGCACCCAATTGAATTCTTAAATCTAGACGATTGCTTATTTATAGGCTATTATGAGGTCAAGACAAGCCGCTATGGTGAAATTGGTAGACACGCTGCTCTTAGGAAGCAGTGCTAGAGCATCTCGGTTCGAGTCCGAGTGGCGGCATGTTATTTCCTAAAAAAAGAAAATAGATCCTATAATGAATAATGAATTCAATTGCCGATTTCGATTTTATAATTAAGGAACTCTTTTTATGATATTTTCAACTTTAGAGCATATATTAACTCATATTTCTTTTTCGACTGTTTCAATTCTAATTACAATTCATTTGATAACCTTTTTTGTCGATGAAATCGTAAAACTATATGATTCATCCGAAAAGGGCATGATAACGACTTTTTTGTGTATAACAGGATTATTAATTTCTCGTTGGATTTATTCGAAACATTTTCCACTAAGTAATTTAAATGAATCGTTAATCTTTCTTTCATGGAGTTTTTCCTTTATTTATATAGTTCCGTATTTCAAAAAAAATCAAAATATTCTAAGCACAATAATAGGTCCAAGTGCTATTTTTTCCCAGGGCTTTGCTACCTCAGGCCTTTTAACTGAAATACACGAATCCACTATATTAGTACCTGCTCTTCAATCCGAGTGGTTAATAATGCACGTAAGTATGATGATATTGGGATATGTGGCCCTTTTATGTGGATCATTATTATCAGTATCACTTCTAGTCATTACAGTTCGAAAAAATAGAAAATTTTTTTCTACGAGTAATCATTTATTAAATTTAAATAAGTCATTTTTCCTTGATAAAGTCGAATACATGAATGAAGAAAAAAATATTTTTAAAAAAACTTCTTTTTTTTCTCCAAGGAATTATTATAAGTCGCAATTGATTCAACAATTGGATTATTGGAGTTATCGGGTTATTAGTCTAGGATTTCTCTTTTTAACGATAGGAATTCTTTCTGGAGCAGTATGGGCTAATGAAGCATGGGGGTCCTATTGGAGTTGGGACCCAAAAGAAACTTGGGCTTTTATTACTTGGATCATATTTGCAATTTATTTACATACTCAAACAAATCTAAAATTGAAGGGTACAAATTCAGCAATTGTAGCGTTTATTGGATTTCTTATAATTTGGATATGCTATTTTGGAGTAAATCTATTAGGAATAGGATTACATAGTTATGGTTCATTTACATTAACATCTAATTAAATTCAAAAAGGAGTTCTTACCACTTACCAATAGGAATAGAAAAGCATATAACGCATATCAAACTTTGTGTGAACTAGGGAGAGACCCGTTACTTTGATTCGCGAGGCTCTCCCTAGTTCACACAAAGTTTTTTTACTTAACACAAGAGAAGAAAAAGCGTTCTTTTTGTCATTGTACAACGAACCTTTTTATAAATGATAAGATTTTTTTCATTTTTTATTTATAAAAAAACTATCTAAAAAAAGAATTAGATAGGATAACTTCAACCTTTTCAACTGATAGTGAAAGAACGAAATCGGGGTACATACCAATACCTAGTACGGGTAAAAAAAAGGAGATCGAAAGAAATAACTCTCGCGGCCCAGAATCAAAAAAATAAAAGTTTGGGCCATTAAATATCTTGTATCCATAGAACATCTGGCGTAACATAGATAATAAATAAATAGGGGTTAATATAATTCCAATTGCCATTACAAAAGTAATTAGGATTTTTGTCATTAAAAGAAATTTTGGACTAGTAATTAGTCCAAAAAAGACTATTAATTCGGCAACAAAACCACTCATACCTGGTAATGCGAGGGAGGCCATCGAAAAGCTACTGAATATCGTGAACATTTTTGGCATTGGGATAGCTATTCCACCCATTTCGTCAAGATAAAGAAGACGTATTCTATCATAAGTTGTTCCAGCCAAGAAAAAAAGCGCAGCACCAATAAATCCATGAGAGATTATTTGTAAAAGGGCTCCGTTGAGTCCCATATCTGTGATAGAACCAATTCCTATAATTATAAAACCCATATGAGATACAGAGGAATAGGCTATTCTTTTTTTTAAATTTCGTTGACCAAGAGATGTTGAAGCTGCATAGATTATTTGTACTGCGCCCACTATTATTAACCAAGGAGAAAATAGAGAATGAGCATGAGGAAATAATTCCATATTGATTCGAACTAATCCATACGCTCCCATTTTTAAT